GCTATAGAATGTTTAATTTTTTAGCATTGAGAAATTCTTAAAATTTTTAGTAGAGGTTTTTAGGCTATAATTTGGGGTAATTGTGAAATTTATTAATGCAATATGCATGTATATATATATAATGCGCATGGCTAATTCACATCTCAACTTGTTAGCTGGCACGTTCTCGAGCCTTCCTTGGTTTCGGGGTTTGACAAGGATAACAGGATTCGCTGAGCGAAGGGGGGTAGGGGGGTTTGTCGCGCAGAAACCAAAAGGGGGTGCAGATATATAAGGGTAAGTTGAAGAAGTGAAATATATGTTATGCACTTGAGATATTAATATGTAATTCTTGAGTTATGTCATTCAATAATTAACCTATTTTACCTCGTGCAAGGAATAGCTCCACCTTGATATATTATTTGTGCCTGCACTGTGAGATGCAAAGTGAAAGGAAACCTAAAAAGAGAACCCTATGCATATAAAAGAATGCCCGGCATGTTGGGTAACGAGGAGTATGTAATTACACCAGTAATCATATGCAATTTTAGTAATATATATGGGAGATAATAAATTTAAGTACCATGAGATGTAGAACCAGATACCAGGAATAATTCATAATATACCACCCCCAAGTTAAGTGTCCCTGATTCTATCATTAACCGTATGCAATTATTTCAACCAGTTGGTGGTCTCTTACTACATTAATTATTTTAAGATAAATCTTAGTTGAGTAATTCAAGGAAAAATTTGAGTGCCATATCTAGGGGATAAATCTATTTCTCGGGTTAAAATAAATTATTTCTGAGTTTTAATAATTTGGTTTATGAATTTCTTAGACGTTAGTACTTGCTTTGGGGTTAAACTAAATGAATGGTGATAACTATCATATATCACTGTCACTATTACATTACTGTAATATTATGCATAATATGTACTAGTACATACATGCTACTATCAGAAGATAGTTTAATTTAGAATTCTGGCTTTGGGAGCCAGGGGTGGGAGTTAAAATCTCCCTTTTCTGGGCGCTAGGGAGGAATTTAACCTCCGATCTTCGGATTACAAGACCGATGCTTTAAGACTAAGCTACTAGGGCAAGCTCATTTTAATGCTTTATTTTCTACTCATCCTGCCAGTGGGACGAGTACAAGGAAAAGTGCGAAGTATAGAATTGATGCTACTTGGCCAATGATGACGTATGGGTGTTCTACGGGCATGCCTCCAATTCATGTTAGAATTAGCATATCTGCTACAAGTGTTCAGAATAAAAATTGGGTGATTGGGCGGAATGTTAGTCCTCGTTGTTTTGAGGTGTGTAGGATTGGGACTACTATTAGGATTAGGATGGAGAACAGTAAGGCTAAAACACCCCCTAGTTTGTTCGGGATAGATCGTAGAATGGCGTAAGCAAATAAGAAATATCATTCTGGCTTAATGTGTGGTGGGGTTACCATTGGGTTGGCTGGCGTGAAATTGTCTGGGTCCCCTAGGAGATTTGGGGAGAATAGTGCTAATGATGTTAAGGCTAGCAGTATAATTACGAATCCGAGAAGGTCTTTATATGAAAAATAGGGGTGGAAGGAGATTTTATCTGCGTCGGAGTTTAGGCCGGCGGGGTTGTTTGATCCCGTTTCGTGGAGGAATAGTAGGTGGAGTAGAGTTGCGGCGGCAATGATGAATGGCAGTAGGAAGTGGAATGCGAAGAATCGTGTTAATGTTGCGTTGTCTACTGAGAAGCCCCCTCAGATTCATTGAACAAGTGTATCTCCTATATATGGGACTGCTGACAGGAGATTTGTAATTACTGTAGCCCCTCAGAAGGATATTTGTCCTCATGGAAGGACGTATCCAACAAAGGCGGTTATTATAACTAGCAGGAGTAGGACTACACCAATATTTCAGGTTTCTTTGTAAAGGTAGGATCCGTAGTATAGGCCACGGGCGACGTGTATATAAATACAGATGAAAAAGAATGATGCTCCGTTAGCATGGAGATTGCGAATAAGTCAACCGTAGTTTACGTCCCGACAGATGTGGGCTACTGATGAGAATGCTGTTGAGATGTCTGAGGTGTAGTGCATGGCTAGGAATAGCCCTGTTAGAATTTGTGTAATTAAACATAGTCCTAGAAGGGACCCAAAGTTTCATCATACTGAAATGTTAGATGGCGTTGGTAGGTCGACTAGCGCATCATTAGCGATTTTTATTAGGGGGTGAGTTTTTCGTAGGCTTGCCATTAGTTCTTGTAGTTGAACTACAACGGGTCTTCTTCAAGTCATTGGTCTCGGTTAAAGTCCGAGCAAGAATTATGACCTATTTTATGTTTATGTTATTGGTAGCTCTGATTGTGGGTTTGATTGCTGTTGCTTCTAATCCTACTCCTTATTTTGCTGCTTTAGGTTTGGTGGTGGCAGCGGGGGTTGGGTGTGGAATTTTAGTTGGTTCTGGTGGGTCTTTTTTGTCTTTAGTTCTTTTTTTAATTTATTTGGGGGGCATACTTGTAGTATTTGCTTATTCGGCAGCTTTAGCTGCTGAACCTTTTCCGGAGGCTTGGGGGAGTCGTTCTGTTGCTGGTTATGTGTTAATTTATTTATTAGGTGTTGTTTTGATGGCCGGGGTATTTTGAGGGGGGTGATATGAGGGTTCTTGGGTAATAATTGATGGATTAAAGGAGTTTTCTATGTTGCGGGGGGATGTTGGGGGTGTAGCTGTTATATATTCTTTTGGGGGGGCGATGTTAGTTATTTGTGCCTGAGTTTTGCTTTTGACACTGCTTGTTGTGTTGGAGTTAACTCGTGGGTTGAGTCGTGGAACTCTTCGTGCAGTTTAGATAATTACTAAGAGAATGGCTAGGATTATTGTCAGAAGGAAAATAGTTAGGTATGTTTTGATTATTCCTCGCTGAATGTCGCTTATAATTTTTGACATTATTATTTGGGTTAAGGTCAATCCTTTTGGCCCGGATATTTCAAATCATGTTTGGTCAAGTTTATTGGCGACTGATTGGCCTAGTTTAAGATTAAGTTTTGGGAATATTCGGTGAACTAGTGCGGGGAAAAATCCTAGTATGTTTGAGAAGTTGTGTGAAGATATTGTAGGGGTGATTTTAACTTGTTTGTTAGTCAGATTTGCAAGTTCTATGGCTACTAGCAGTCCGATAATAGTGACTACAAGGGCTGCCATTTTTAGGGATAGGGGTATTGTTATAATAGGTGTTTTTGAGGGCAGGAAGTTGGAGGTGATAATAAGTCCTGCAACAATACTTCCTCAGGCGAGTCGTTTGATTGGGTTGATTACTAATGGGTTGTTTTCATTAATAGGGGATAGTGGAAGAAATCGAGGGGACCCTATGGTAACAAAGAAAATGACTCGGAAGCTGTAGACTGCGGTAAATGATGTTGCAATAAGTGTAAGGACGAGGGCTCAGGCGTTAAGGTATGAGGTGTTTAGGGCTTCAATGATGGCATCTTTTGAGAAGAAGCCTGCAAGGAACGGAGTTCCTGTTAGTGCCAGGCTTCCAATTGTGAGGTAGGTTGAGGTAGCTGGCATTAGTTTGTGAAGGCCTCCTATTTTGCGGATGTCCTGTTCATCATTAAGGCTGTGAATAATTGATCCTGAGCACAGGAATAATATGGCCTTGAAGAAAGCGTGGGTACAAATGTGAAGGAATGCCAGTTGCGGCTGGTTTAGGCCAATTGTAACTATTATTAGGCCTAGTTGGCTTGATGTTGAGAAAGCTACAATTTTTTTAATATCATTTTGGGTGAGGGCACAGGTGGCTGTAAATAGTGTGGTTAGGGCACCTAAGCATAAGCATATTGTTAATGCAGTTTGATTATTTTCTATAAGGGGGTGGAGGCGGATTAGTAGGAAGATTCCAGCTACGACTATGGTGCTGGAGTGGAGTAGGGCAGATACTGGTGTAGGCCCTCCATGGGCTGAAGGGAGTCATGGGTGTAGGCCAAATTGGGCCGATTTTCCTGTTGCTGCTAGGATGAGTCCTATTAGTGGAATTGTTATGTCAAAGTTCTTTGACAGAAGGAATATCTGTTGAATTTCCCAGGAGTTGAAGTTCATTGCAAACCATGCTATAATCAAGATTAGTCCAATATCCCCGACCCGGTTATAAATTACAGCTTGTAGAGCTGCTGTATTAGCGTCTGCTCGTCCATATCACCACCCAATTAGTAGGAATGATATAATTCCAACTCCTTCCCAGCCAATAAACAGCTGAAACATGTTGTTAGCAGTGACTAGGGTAATTATTGCTACTAAGAATAGTAGTAAATATTTAAAAAATCGATTCACATTGGGGTCTGAGTGTATATATCATAGCGCAAACTCTAGAATAGACCAGGTGACATAAAGAGCGATGGGTGTAAAAATAAGGGAGTAGTGGTCAAATTTAAAGCTAATGTTTGTGTCGAAGATGTGTGTGTTTATTCAGTGTCAGTTTGTAGTAACGCTTTCTAGTCCTTGGTCCAGGAAGATTATTAGGGGTAGTAGGCTGATGAAGAATGCGGTGCTGACAGCGGTTTTTACATGCGTGCTTGCTCAGTCTGCTTTACGGGGCTGAGGGCTTAGTGTCGTTAGTAGTGGGATAATAAGGACTGTGATAACTAAAATAAGTGAGGAGGATATAATTAGTGTCGTTAAGTTCATAGCTTCCACTTGGATTTGCACCAAGAGTTTTTGGTTCCTAAGACCAACGGATGAGCTGTTATCCTTCAGAAGCATGAGGAAGCCGCGGATTTTAACCGCGGTGCATAAGGATTAGCAGTACTTATTGATTTCTGTCCTTCCTTGGTGAGTAAGGGGATTTTAACTCCTGTCTTTAGAATCACAATCTAATATTTTAGTTAAACTATACTTACTAGTAGCATCAACCTCACATTAGTTCTGGTTTTGCAATAAGAAGAATTACGGGGATTAGGTGAAGGGCTATTAGTAAATGTTCTCGGGTGTGGAAGGGCTGTAGTTTTATAATGTGGCTTGGTGTTGGGCCTCGTTGGGATATTAGGAATATGTAGAGTGAGTAGCCCGCTGTAATTAGGGTGCCTGCTCCTGTTAGTGCGATAGTTCATGGGGATCAGTTGAATAGGGTTGTAATAATTATTAATTCTCCTATTAAGTTAGGTAGCGGGGGAAGTGCCAGGTTAGCTAGGTTGGCAATGAATCATCAAACTGCTGTTAAGGGGAAGATTAATTGTAATCCTCGGGCCAAGATTATAGTCCGGCTGTGGGTTCGTTCATAGGCTGTGTTAGCTAAACAGAATAGTATTGAGGATACTAGACCGTGGGCGATTATTAGAATAATTGCCCCTGAGAATCCTCATGGGGTTTGGATTAAAATACCCCCTGCTACAAGTCCCATGTGGCTAACGGATGAGTAGGCAATTAGTGATTTTAGATCCGTTTGTCGTAAGCAAATAGACCCTGTTATGATAATTCCTCATAGTGCTAGGATAATAAATGGGTAGATTAATTCTTTTGAAAGGGGGTCTAGCATAATTATTATTCGTATTATCCCGTACCCCCCTAGTTTTAATAGCACTGCTGCTAGTACCATTGATCCTGCAACGGGGGCTTCTACGTGTGCTTTGGGAAGTCACAGGTGGACGCCGTATAGTGGTATTTTTACTAGGAATGCAATAAGACAGCCGGCCCATCAAATTTTATGGCCTCAGGAGTCTAGTAAAAGTGGTTGAGAGTATTGAATTACAAGTATGGATAGGGTCCCCGTGGATTGCTGAAGTAGAAGTAGTGCGACTAAGAGGGGCAGGGAGCCTGCAAGTGTGTAAAATAAAAAATAAGTTCCTGCGTTTAGTCGTTCAGTCTGGTTTCCTCATCGGGTAATAATAATCAGAGTTGGAATAAGTGTGGCTTCAAATATAATGTAGAATATAATGATTTCTGTGGCCCCAAATGCTATAATTAAAAAGGTTTGTAGTGAGGCGAGCAGGGTAATGTATAGGCGTTGCCGATTAATGGGTTCAGGGTTGATGTGGTTTTGGCTGGCTAAAATTATTAGTGGTAGTAGTCAACATGTTAGTACTAATAGAGGGGTGGATAAAGGGTCTGTGCCTAAATATGTATTAGATGTAGCTCAACCGGTTTCGGAGGTTCATTTTAGTCATGTGAGGCTTATAAGGGCAATTGATAGGCTGTGGGTGATTGTGCCTGTTCATAATCATTTTGGGGAGATCAGTCAGATTGTTGGGAATAATATAATGGTGGGAATCAATACTTTTAGCATTGTAGAAGATTTAGGTTTTGTAGGCGGTCAGTCCCATGGGTTCGGGCTGTGGCTACTAGAAGTGCGAGGCCTGTGCTCGCTTCGCAGGCGGAGAAGGCTAGTAAGAGCATAGGGGCGGTGGAGAAGCTTGTAGATTCGAATTGTAGTGTTCACAGGGCCAGTGCAATGAATAAGGATAGTATTATACCCTCTAAGCATAGAAGTGCGGAGAGTAGGTGGGTGCGATGGAATGCTAGTCCTATTAGTCCTAGAATGAATGCTGAACTGAAGCTGAAATGTACTGGTGTCATAAGGGGGTCGTGGACTTAAACCACAATTTTCTGAGCCGAAATCAGAGGTCTTTTTTGGACTAACTCCCTTATTCTGCTCATTCTAAGCCTCCTTGGGTCCACTCGTAGATTAATCCTAAGGTTAAAAGAATGAGAATGGTGGTTGCTCAAAAGAATGTTCCTGTGGGGTTGTGAAGTTGATCACCTCAGGGAAGGGGGAGAAGGAGGGCAATTTCTAGATCAAATAGAAGAAACAGGATGGCGACCAGGAAGAATCGAAGGGAAAAGGGTAATCGGGCGGATCCTAGGGGATCAAATCCGCATTCGTATGGGGAGAGTTTTTCTGCATCAGGGTTTATTTGGGGAAGTCAAAATGATACGATTGCTAGAATTGAGGATAGGGCCACTGTAATAATAAGAATGGTTGTGATTAAATTCATTATCTTTCCCTGGGGTTTAACCAAGACTAAATGATTGGAAGTCACTTGTACTAATTTAAATACTAGAAAGATATGAGCCTCATCAGTAGATGGATACGTAAAGGAATAGTCATACTACGTCAACAAAGTGTCAGTATCAGGCAGCGGCTTCAAAGCCGAAGTGGTGTTCAGATGTAAAGTGGTATTGGATTTGGCGAAGAAGGCAGACGGCCAGGAAGGTTGATCCAATAATTACGTGGAGTCCATGGAATCCTGTGGCTACGAAGAATGTAGATCCGTATACTCCGTCTGCAATTGTGAATGGGGCTTCATAGTACTCTATAGCTTGTAGTGCGGTAAAGTATAATCCTAGTAAGATTGTAAGTCCTAGGGATTGAATAGCCTGTTTTCGTTCTCCTTCTATAATGCTGTGGTGGGCTCATGTGACTGTTACACCAGATGCCAGTAGGACTGCTGTATTAAGGAGAGGAACTTCAAACGGGTCTAGTGTAGTAATTCCGGTGGGTGGTCAGCATCCTCCAAGTTCAGGGGTTGGTGCTAGGCTTGAGTGATAGAAAGCTCAGAAAAATCCGAGGAAAAAGAAAACTTCTGAGGTGATGAATAGAATTATACCGTAACGTAGGCCTTTTTGTACTGGTGGTGTGTGATGGCCTTGGAAGGTCCCTTCTCGGATAATATCACGTCATCATTGGAACATTGTAAGAAGTAGGAGGATTAGTCCAAGGGTTATTAGTGTTGTTGAGTGGAAGTGAAACCAGATTGCTAGGCCGGATGTTATTAGTAGGGCGCCTACGGCTCCGGTTAGTGGTCATGGGCTAGGATCGACCATATGAAATGCATGTGCTTGGTGTGCCATTAAACGTTTTCTTGTAGATAGAGGCTTAGTAGAAGTACAAATACATAGGCTTGGATCATTGCAACTGCAACTTCTAGGAGTGTTAGGAGAAATAGAACAGCGGCTGTTAGGATGGCTACTGTTGGTATTATAGGTAGCAATACAAACACTGCTGTGGCAATAAGTTGAATCAGTAGGTGACCCGCAGTTAAATTAGCTGTGAGTCGTACTCCGAGGGCTAGGGGCCGAATGAATAGGCTAATTGTTTCGATGATAATTAGTACTGGGATTAGTGGAACGGGGGTTCCTTCTGGTAGAAGGTGGCCAAGGGCTACTGTTGGTTGATTACGCATGCCAATAATTACTGTAGCAAGTCATAGTGGTACAGCAAAACCTATGTTTAGTGAGAGTTGGGTGGTGGGTGTGAAGGTGTATGGGAGAAGGCCGAGCATATTGATGGTAATAAGGAATACTATTAAAGAAGCAAATAGCAGGGCTCATTTATGTCCCCCCACATTTAGAGGCAGTAGAAGTTGGTTGGTGAAACGGTTGATGAATCATGTTTGGAGGGTAATAAGTCGGTTGTTTAATCATCGGGATGGGGGAGTTGGGAATAAGATTCATGGTAGTGCGATTGCAATGGCAATAAGAGGAATGCCTAGAAAGGAGGGGCTTGCAAATTGGTCAAAAAAGCTCATTATCATGGTCAGTCTCAAGACTCAGTTTTGTGTTTTTCTTCGCTTATTGGGGCGGGTTCATTACGTGTTGTGTGGTTTAAAATTTTAGTTGGAATAATGGTAAGAAAGATGATTCATGAAAATACTACAATAGCGAATCAACGGTTGGGGTTTAACTGGAGCATTTCACTAGAGGTGGTCGGTAGTCACCAAACTTTGGCTTAATATGGCCATCGCCTATGTCCAATAATTAGCTTTCTAGTGAGGCGTCTTCTAGTATTAATGAGGATCAGCTTTCAAAGTGTTCTAGTGGGACGGCTTCAACTACAATTGGTATAAAGCTGTGATTGGCCCCACAGATTTCAGAGCATTGTCCGTAGAATACTCCTGGGCGCGAGGCAATGAAGGCGGTTTGGTTTAGTCGTCCGGGCACTGCGTCCATTTTTACGCCCAGAGATGGTACGGCTCAGGAGTGAAGTACATCTTCAGCTGATACTAATACACGAATTGGTGATTCTATCGGAACTACTATTCGGTGGTCAGTTTCTAGTAGCCGGAATTGGCCTGGTGTAAGGTCTTGGGTTGGAATTATGTAGGAATCAAAGCCCAGGTCTTCATAGTCTGTGTACTCGTAGCTTCAATATCATTGGTGTCCCATGGCTTTAATTGTTAGGTGGGGGTCATTAATTTCGTCTATAAGGTATAGAATTCGAAGGGATGGGAGAGCAATCAAAACTAGGATTACAGCTGGTAAAACGGTTCAAACAATTTCGATTTCTTGGGAGTCTAAGATATATTTGTTAGTAAGTTTAGTAGAAACTATTGCAACAATAATGTATAATACTAAAGTGCTGATTAAAAATACGATTATTAGGGCGTGGTCGTGGAAATGTAGAAGTTCTTCTATAACGGGTGATGCCGCGTCTTGGAATCCTAGTTGTGTGGGATGTGCCATTAAGCCTTAGGCTTAAGACATACAGGGATTTAACCTGTAATACCACCTTGACAAGGTGGTGTAATTTGCATTTTACTAATGTCTTTAGAAGAAAGTGACAGAGTGGTTATGTGACTGGCTTGAAACCAGTATATGGGGGTTCAATTCCTTCCTTTCTCGTTAGTTTGATTGAACTCGGACGAATGCTGGTTCTTCAAATGTGTGGTATGGTGGAGGGCATCCGTGAAGTCATTCTACATTTGTCATAGTTAACTCTACTGAGGAGACCTCCCGTTTGGCGGCAAAGGCTTCTCAGAGGATGAATAGGAACATGATTACTGCGACTAGGGAAATAAGGGATCCAATGGATGATACTGTATTTCATAGGGCATAGGCGTCGGGGTAATCAGAATATCGTCGTGGCATTCCGGCTAGGCCTAGGAAGTGTTGTGGGAAGAATGTTAGGTTTACACCAATAAATATTACACCAAAGTGGATTTTTGTTCAGGTGTCATTTAGGGTGTATCCTGAGAATAGTGGGAATCAGTGGACAAAGGCTGCTATAATGGCGAATACGGCACCTATTGATAGTACATAATGGAAATGTGCAACTACATAATATGTGTCGTGAAGTACAATATCTAGTGATGAGTTGGCTAGCACAATTCCTGTTAGTCCCCCTACTGTGAAAAGGAAAATGAATCCTAAGGCTCATAGCATGGGTGTATCTCATTTGATAGAGCCGCCGTGTAGTGTAGCGAGTCAACTAAATACTTTTACACCGGTTGGGATAGCGATAATTATTGTTGCAGATGTGAAGTAGGCACGGGTGTCTACATCTATTCCAACAGTGAACATGTGATGGGCTCAAACAATAAAGCCAAGGAGGCCAATAGCCATCATAGCTCAAACTATTCCTATATAACCGAACGGCTCTTTTTTACCAGCGTAGTAGGCTACGACATGTGAAATAATCCCAAACCCTGGTAGAATAAGAATATATACTTCTGGGTGGCCGAAGAATCAGAATAAGTGTTGGTACAGGATTGGGTCCCCTCCTCCTGCTGGATCGAAGAATGTGGTATTAAGATTTCGATCTGTAAGAAGTATTGTAATTCCGGCAGCTAGAACTGGGAGTGATAGAAGTAATAGCACAGCTGTTACAAGTACAGCTCACACGAATAGAGGTGTTTGATACTGGGAGATGGCTGGGGGTTTCATGTTAATAGTGGTAGTAATAAAATTGATTGCACCTAAAATTGATGAAACACCTGCCAGGTGGAGTGAGAAAATTGTAAGGTCTACGGATGCTCCTGCGTGGGCGAGATTGCCTGCGAGTGGTGGATAGACTGTTCACCCTGTTCCAGCCCCCGCCTCAACACCAGAAGAGGCTAGCAGTAGGAGGAATGATGGGGGGAGAAGCCAGAAGCTTATGTTATTTATTCGTGGGAATGCTATGTCAGGGGCCCCAATCATTAGTGGTACGAGTCAATTTCCGAATCCCCCGATTAGAATTGGTATTACTATAAAGAAAATTATCACGAAGGCGTGGGCGGTGACGATAACATTATAAATTTGATCATCGCCTAGAAGTGATCCGGGTTGGCTAAGTTCAGCTCGAATAAGGAGGCTTAAAGCAGTTCCCACTATTCCGGCTCAGGCACCAAATACAAGATAAAGGGTACCAATGTCTTTGTGGTTTGTAGAAAAGAATCAGCGTGTAATTGCCACAGGTAGGGTAGCCGAGTATCAGGCGGTGGGTTGTAGCCCCGAAGACAGAGGTTTAAGTCCTCTTCCTATCACCAGCCCCGTGGTGAAGAAACATGTTGGATTGCAAATCCAGAGACGTAGAGTAATACTCTGCCGGGGCTTTTCCCGCCTTTCAGGCCAACGGCGGGAAAAGTAGATGGATGCTCGCTGGTTTGAGCGCTTAGCTGTTAACTAAGAGTTTGTAGGATCGAGGCCTTCCCATCTAGTAAGGCCTTAGTTTAATTAAAACATTTGATTTGCAATTAGAAAATGCAAGATAGACTCTTGTAGGTCTTATCCAGGGACTAGAAGATTTTCACTTCTGCTTAGAGCTTTGAAGGCTCTCGGTCTGGTGCTATCCTAAGTCCCTTAGTTGGCTAGTATTAAAATAGCCGGAGTCACAGGTAGAAGACCTAGTGCAATTGTGGTTGAAATAGTTAGGGGTAGGGAGGTTTGAGTTGTTTTTACTCGTCATGGTGTGGTTGAGTTTGTTGTATTTGGGGAGATTGTTAGTGTTATAGCATAACACAGCCGGAGGTAGAAGTAAAGACTGAGCAGGGCTGCGAGGGCTATAATTGTGGCGGTGGCTGGGAGATTTTGTTTTGTTAGTTCCTGGAGAATTAATCATTTTGGTATAAATCCTGTTAGTGGTGGTAGTCCACCTAATGACAGTAAGACAAGGGCGGTTGTTGCTGTTAGGGTTGGGTTATTTGATCAGGCCATTGCGAGGGTGTTAATTTTTGTAGCCGAGGATGTTTTTAGTGTGAGAAATGCTGCTGAGGTTATGAAGATGTAGGTTCCTAGTGCGAGGAGTGTGAGTTGGGGGGCATATTGTAGGACAATAATCATTCATCCTATGTGGGCAATAGAGGAATAGGCTAAAATTTTTCGTAGCTGGGTTTGGTTTAATCCGCCCCATCCTCCGGCTAATGTTGATATAATCCCTAGGGAGGTTAGTAGGAGTGGATCGATGGCTTGGGATACTTGAATAATGAGGGCTAGGGGGGCTAGTTTTTGTCATGTTGATAAGATTAGGCCTGTTAGTAAGTCTAATCCTTGTAGGACTTCTGGTATTCAGAAGTGTATTGGTGCAAGTCCAATTTTAAGTGCTAAGGCGGTAATGACTATGGTGCTGGCAATTGGGTTTGATATGTTGTTCATATCTCATTCTCCTGTAATTCATGCATTTGTTGTGCTTGCAAACAGAATTATTGCTGCTGCGGTTGCTTGGGTTAAGAAGTATTTTGTAGTAGCTTCTACTGCTCGTGGGTGGTGGTGTTGCGCTATTAATGGTACAATTGCCAGGGTGTTAATCTCTAATCCTATTCAGGCTAAGAGTCAGTGAGAGCTAGCAAAGGTTAGGGTGGTGCCTAATCCCAGGCTGGATAATAGAATTATTAGTACGTAGGGATTCATTGATGGAGGAGGGACTTTAACCGTCATGTTCGGGGTATGGGCCCGAAAGCTTTATTAGCTGACCCCATCTTAGAAAGTGGTGTACAGGAAGCACTAAAAGTTTTGATCACTTGGGCATGGGTTCGACCCCCTTCTTTCTAAGAACTGAGGGGATTTTAACCCCTATAAGCCACTCTATCAAAGTGGTCCCTGGGCATTCGGGCACAGTTCCTAAACTATAGTTGGGGGGGGAGGCCTGCTAGTGCAATTGGTAGGGCTACATGTCATAGTACCAGTGCTAGTGTTAGTGGTAGAAAATTCTTTCATACAAGGTGTATGAGTTGGTCATACCGAAATCGTGGGTAGGAGGCCCGGACCCATAGGAATATTACTGATAAAAATGCGGCTTTAATCATTAGGCTAATTGTTGTTAGTTCGGGTATATTGGGGAAGTGAGAAGAGCCTAGAAATAGCACGGCTGATAGAGTATTTATTATGAGAATGTTGGCATATTCGGCGAGGAAGAATAGGGCGAAAGGTCCCCCTGCATATTCTACATTAAAACCAGATACTAGCTCTGATTCTCCTTCTGTCAGATCAAATGGTGCTCGGTTTGTTTCGGCTAGGGTTGAGATATACCATATGGCTGCTAGAGGTCATGCTGGGGCTAGTAATCAAATGCTTTCTTGAGCTGTATTAAATGTTTGGAGGGTGTAGCCGCCCGAGAAAATAATTACTGAGAGAAGAATAAGTCCTAGACTTACTTCGTATGAAATTGTTTGGGCTACTGCTCGTAGGGCCCCAATTAGTGCATATTTTGAATTTGATGCTCAGCCTGACCCTAGAATGGAGTAAACTGCCAGGCTTGATAGGGCTAAAATAAATAGAACCCCTAAATTCAGGTCAATGATGGGGTAGGGTATTGGTATGGGTGCTCATAGTGTTATGGCTAGGGTTAGTGCAAGGATTGGGGTTGCTAAAAATAAAAAGGGGGATGATGTTGAGGGTCGGACGGGCTCTTTGATAAATAGTTTCACCCCGTCAGCGATGGGTTGTAGTAGTCCGTAAGGTCCTACTACGTTGGGGCCTTTTCGTAGTTGTATGTATCCTAGGACTTTTCGTTCAAGTAGTGTTAGGAAAGCTACTGCTAGTAAGACCGGCACGATGTAGGCCAGAGGGTTAATTAGGTGGTTTATTAAAGTGTTTAGCATAACTGGGAAGAGGATTTGAACCTCTGGTGTAAAGGGCTTAGGCCTTTCGCAATTTACCATGCTCTGCCACCCCAGTATGCCCTTATTTTGGGCGGCAGGGGTTTTGGCCCTCCCTTTATTTAATTTATTTGTTTTCATTAATTAGGGGCGGGGCGTGCTTTAAGCATGGGCCCCTCTTTTCCGATCCTTTCGTACTAGGAAAAGTAGCATTACAGATAGAAACTGACCTGGATTACTCCGGTCTGAACTCAGATCACGTAGGACTTTAATCGTTGAACAAACGAACCCTTAATATGCGGCTGCACCATTAGGATGTCCTGATCCAACATCGAGGTCGTAAACCCCCTCGTCGATATGGACTCTGGGAGAGGATTGCGCTGTTATCCCTAGGGTAACTTGGTTCGTTGATCGGCCACAGGGCCGGATCATTATTGGTCAGATGTTCTGTGGCTTAGAGATGTTTCTCTTGGCTTTAGGGATTTACCCCATTCCACTCGGAGGCTGGTTTTTCCTCCGTGGTCGCCCCAACCGAAGGTAAAATTTTATATTCCACTAAGTTCTTGCTTTTTGTTAAGTTGTTTAACGCGGTTAAGTTTTGTACCTTAAGCTCCAAAGGGTCTTCTCGTCTTGTATTATTATACCCGCTTCTGCACGGATAGATCAATTTCACTGACTGGAAGGGGGAGACAGTTAAGCCCTCGTTTAGCCATTCATACAGGTCTTTATTTAAAAGACAAGTGATTGCGCTACCTTTGCACGGTCAAAATACCGCGGCCGGTGAACCCGTAGTCACTGGGCAGGCTGGACCTCCTATACTTAATTTAGTTGCAGGAGGCGATGTTTTTGGTAAACAGGCGAGGCTTGTGTTTGCCGAGTTCCTTCCCTTTCTTTTAGTCTTTCCTTTAAAAATAGCACTCCAGTGTGGGGTTAACGATTATTTTGTTGTGGGTTTTTCCTGGTTTTTGTATTATTCACAATACTCTCTTTGGTTGAGTTCGTTATTTTCCAGTGGTTTGTCCGATCTGGTTTACACTTGTGCTTGGAGAAGAACGGGTCTTCTTGTTACTCATTTTAGCATAATTTCTTCCATGTTTGCATGGAATAGCCTAATATCTTTAGGGGAATAAGATTTTTTATCGGTATAATAAACTTCATTCTGTCTGAGCTTTAACGCTTTCTGTCTAGGTGGCTGCTTTTAGGCCCACTAAAACAGTTTGTTTTAAGTATTATGATCTTTATCCTCCTGATAAGGTTGTGTCCTTTGTTAAAGGGGCTGTACCCCCTTTAACTAACTCCCGCATATTACCCTTAAATTACCTTAAGTGGCGGGTTTTGGTCTGGGGTGTGTGGGGCTGAACTTCTATCCATTTCTTAGGCAACCAGCTATCACCAGGTTCGGTAGGTCTGTCACTTCTACCCGGAGCTCTTCCCACTCTTTTGCCACAGAGACGGGTTAGCCCTAATTTACATAGGCTGTCTCGGGGTAGCTCACCTGGTTTCGGGGTTTCAAACTAAAGGTCTCTTTGCTTGTATGTACTTACTAAATCATGATGCAAAAGGTACAAGATTTAATCTTTGTTTTTTGGTGCTTATATGGGTTATTTCATTTCTCTTTCAGCGTTCCCTTGCGGTACTTTCTCTATTGCTTTGGGTGAACCTTTTCTGTCTCCCATACTTAGGTAAAAAAATGGTTTAATTTCTAGGGGTGGGTCATGTTTTTTTATAAACATTGTTGGTTTAAAATTGATGATTAAGCTAGCTATTTGGCTCAGGGCGATCCAACTTGCATGGATGTCTTCTCGGTGTAAGTGAGATGCTTAACTAACTCAGCCACACCCTGGGTTTAATCCAAGTGCACCTTCCGGTACACTTACCATGTTACGACTTGCCTCCCCTTGTCAGTGCTTTGGTATTATATATTTTTAATGCGTGTTGACAGGGGAGAGTGACGGGCGGTGTGTACGCGCCTTAGAGCCGGGTTCAAAAGGACACTCTGTTTCCTTTTTACTACTAAATCCTCCTTCAAGCACTATTTCATGTTGCATGTCCGTAGTGTTCTGTAATAGAAAATGTAGCCCATTTCTTCCCGCTTCGTGCGCTACACCTCGACCTGACGTTCTGGGTTGTGCCCATTTTGCTTACTTTTATTACCTTCACAGGGTAAGCTGGCGACGGCGGTATATAGGCTGGGGTGGCTAGAAGTGGTGAGGTTTAACGGGGGTTATCGGTTCTAGAACAGGCTCCTCTAGGGGGGTCTAAGGCACCGTCAGGTCCTTTGGGTTTCAAGCTAATGCTCGTAGTACCCTGGCGGACATCTGATTGTAGTTGGATGTCTGGGTTTATGGCTGAGCATAGTGGGGTATCTAATCCCAGTTTGTTTCTCAGCTTTCGTGGGGTCAGGTGGGTTTTGTTAAAGCTACTTTCGTGGAGTTGGGCTTCGGACACCTAGAAGCGTATGACGGCCAAGGGGCCATTTGGCTTTATTTATTGTTTCCTTCCTTAACCACCCTTTACGCCGTAATAATATCAACTAGGGCCTCTCGTTTAACCGCGGTGGCTGGCACGAGTTTTACCGGCCCTCTTAACCCTGACTGAGTCAAGTTTTCACTTATGGCTTAATGTCTATCACTGCTGAATTCCCTTGGGGGTGTGGCTTGGCTAGGCGTCTTGGGCTAAAATTTGTGCCTGATGCCCGCTCCTTGTCCCCGGGTGGGGGATTGAGGGCATACTCACGGGGCTGCGGAGACTTGCATGTGTAAGTTGGGTTAGAGCTGATAATAAGGTCAGGACCATGCCTTTGTGCATGCGGAGCTTCTTAGGGCCCATCTTAACATCTTCAGTGTTATGCTTTATATTAAGCTACGCTAGC